CGATCATAACCACTACCTACATTCCACGAAATTGTACACCATAAATAGGCGCTAATAAAAAGACCCGCGACCCCATAAAAAGACATTACGAGCCCTTGTGGAAAAAAAATGATTTGTTGAGACGGAAATAAAGATATCAAATTTTTACCAAGATAACTAGAAGTTCCAACCAATAAGAAGCCTAATGAACCTAAAAAAAGGATAATGGCCCAGCAAAAATTACTTATTTTTCGAGACTCCTTTATAAGTTCTATCCATATATGTTCTGATTGCCAACTCATACTTGATCTGATTTCATTTTATTGGAATTGAGAGCATAGCCCAATGAATTAAATTTTACTGTTTTTGTTTCCGAACTAACTCTCATCAACTAGCACTATTTTGATGTGAACCTTTGTTCATAAAATGGGTTAGACGGAAAAAGCCTTTTCACTTCATGATCCTACTAAGGATATCGGTATACATATTAATACACGGCCTTTCCATTTCAGACATCTGCCAATCCTGATTCTAGTTGAAAATAGCTAGAATTCATTTACCCATGTAGCATTTTCTGTATGTATAAGAACTCTTTCATTTATGTATGTTCGATTTCTGTTCAGCAGAAACCCCATGTTGTACCATATTTGAATAAATAGAAATTTTTGTTATCTAAGTTCAAAAAAATGAGATTTAGTCCTATCAGACCTAAACAATCTTGTTTTTTTGAACATAAAGAAATAAAGAAGCCATTGCCATTGCCGGAAATACTAGGCCTACTAAAGGCACAAAAATAGAGGGAAAGTTGAAAGTTATCATAGAATGAATACCTCGATTTACTATTTGTATTTGTACCTGTTATTATTATATTGTTTCTATTCTTATAAAGATATCTTGTAATAATTATAATTAATTAATAATTTTCAATTAAGAATTCTAGAATTAGAATTCTTATTAATTCGATTTAGTATATTGTAATTATGAAAATCTCATTTTAATTAATATAGATCGAAGTATATATCTAAGTGAGTATATATAATAAGTGCAAGGAATGTAGAACTAAATAAATGGACTTATTCATCTTTTGTTCTTGTCTTCTAATTTAATAAAGAAAAGGTTTTTTACAAATTACCGAAAGATTTCTAGACTTTTTAGTCAAAATGAGAGATATAGAAAAATACACAATTCTATATTTTCTATATTTGAATTTATTCGATAATACATACGTAAGAAGGGAAGATTAACTTCGCCTAATTTCACAAAAGCAAGAATTCATTCTTTTATAGAGGCTTGCTTATTCGTAATCATGAATATTAGTAATCAGAAATATTAAATATTAGTAAAAAAAAAAAAGAAAAATTATATGCAACTTGTGATTCTTTCTACAATTAGATCTTATAGATCTTAAGTCACTAAAGAAAACCCCATTCTTCTTCTTTTTACTTTGATTCCGATAAACTAACTACGTGTTTACTACAAAAAACTAATTACACTTAATACTCTTTAAATTTGGATTCAAAGGAAAGAAAGCGTGGAGTTGAAATAACTCACTCAGAACGCTTTTTAAAGGATTACGTGGTACGATTAGATCGAATAAACCTTTCTGAAATAAATATTCAGCCGCTTGTGATCCTTCGGGTACTGTTTTATTCAATGTTTGTTCAATTACTCTTTTACCCGCAAATGCAATGTAGGCATTTGGTTCGGCAATAATGATATCCCCCAACATACCAAAACTAGCTGTCACCCCACCCGTAGTCGGAGATGTAAGAATTGGTACATAAAATAGTTTTTTATTTGATTGATAATCGTATAAAGCAGAAGATATTTTAGCCATTTGCATCAAGCTCAAACTTCCTTCTTGCATACGTGCACCCCCAGAAGCACACACTAGAATAAGAGGTAGAAATTTTTTGGTAGCATACTCGATCAAACGGGTAATTTTCTCCCCGACTACAGATCCCATACTACCCCCCATAAACTGAAAATCCATAACCCCAATTGCTACGAGAATACCGTTTAATTGTCCTATGCCTGTTTGAACAGCCTCAGTTAACCCTGTTTTTCTTTGATAAGAATCAATACGATCTTTATAAGGCTCCTCTTCGGAATGAAATTCAATGGGATCCAGAGAGATCATGTCTTCATCCATAGGATCCCAAGTGCCTGGATCAATCAAAAGTTCTATTCTATCTGAACTACTCATTTTCAAATAATATCCGCATTGTTCACAAATATTCATTTTTGACTTTAAAATTTTCTTATAATTTAATCCATAACACTTTTCGCATTGAACCCACAAATGCCTGTATTTTTGAGTTACATCGAGATTATTATAACTTTCTCTTAGAGTGAAATCACCCACATTCCTTATACTAGAACTCCCGCTTTCGCTACTATTTCGACTTTCACCATAAATGGAACGAAAAAAGTAACTGTCACTAGAATTGTCACCACTACTTAGAATGTAAGCATCAACGCGTAGTTGAGAGTCAAGATAACTGTCAATGCAACGATTAAT